AGGAATTCTCTTGTTAAGACCCTATGAATCGATTGAAACCCCAGATTCATACTAAAACCCCGATGATTCATCAATAAAACTTCAAACTAAGCCCAAAGATTTCTTGAGTAAAAACCATTGGATCCTCACTTATTAAATGAATAGATATAATGACTCAAAATCAAAAGAAAGTTTTGTCCTTTACAATCAAAAAAAAACTCTCACGTTTAAAAAATAAAAAAAAAAAAGAAAAATATTTCAATTTATAACTTCAAACTCTTTGGAAAATTTTTTGGAGTCCGGTCACGGGGTCTAACTATTAAGTAGGAATCATAGTTACTATTTTTTGTGATCTATTTCATATATTCTGTGCTCCGGATACTAGACTGAATATCCGACGAGGTAAAACCATCTCTATCAAAATGACAGACCCATTCTCTGTACTATCAATAGGATCCATTATAACAAGCCACACACTCATATTCCGGAAATAAGGAAAGAAATTCCACGATCGAACTACCAATAAGAAAATACTCTAATGAGATAAAAATCCGAAAGCGAAATGCTTTACTTTGTATTAAAAAACTAAGAATTCCCGATTCTTGTGAATCGAATTTAATTCATTAAAATTCCGTCCAATAAAACGGAAGAATTATAAATTTCCAAAATAATAGATAGGAATACTGCAAATAAAACCATTGCAACACCCATCAAAGGAGTAGTTCCCCACCCAGGAGCTACTTTACCATATTCTGAATTCAATGGTTTTAATAAATTGCCTACAGTAGTTCGTCTTGGTCCAGATCTAGAACTACCCTCAACGGTTTGTGTAGCCATAAATCCTATTTTGTATTCATTGAGATCTGTTGACTTTGTATACCATTCCGGTGTAAATAAACGATTTTATCATAGATCCATTTTAGTCTTGAAATTATATAATAATGGAAACAGCAACTCTAGTCGCCATCTCTATATCTGGTTTACTTGTAAGTTTTACTGGGTATGCCTTATATACTGCTTTTGGGCAACCCTCTCAACAACTAAGAGATCCATTCGAGGAACACGGGGACTAGTTGAAGTAAGTAGCCTCCCAACATTGGGGGCTACTTACTTCAATTGATATAATAAAAAATCATTTCGTCTTTTTAGTTGGAACTTTAGGTGGTTCCCGAAAAAAGATAGCGAAAAATATTATCCCTAGAGTGGAGACTAAGAGGAATGTATAAACCAATGCTTCCATAAATTCGATCGTGCTTTACAATTATAGCTTCCATACCTATTTATTTTTTATTGGAGATTATCTCCCGGCTAAACAAAAAAAAGCAAGAGTCAAACAAAAGGTGAAGATTCCAATCAAGAGTTTTCAGTTAACTTATGTCAAATCATAAAAATGTCAAATCATAAAAATAAAGAATAAAATAACAGAGAAATCTTGTATCAGACTACTTGTCTTCTTGTAGTTGGATCTCCAAGTTTTTGGAATGCTCCAAATTCCACTTGAGCATCCAAATCGGGGTCAATACCAGCAAAAACATCTCTGAACAAGGTTCTAGCACCATGCCAAATGTGCCCGAAGAAGAAAAGCAGAGCAAAAGAAGCATGTCCAAAAGTAAACCACCCTCTCGGACTGCTACGAAAAACCCCATCCGATTTCAAAGTAGCACGATCTAATTCAAAAATTTCACCTAATTGAGCGCGTCTAGCATATTTTTTCACAGTAGCGGGATCACTATAACTGACTCCATTGAGTTCACCACCATAGAACTCAACAGTTACGCCCACTTGTTCGACGCTATACTTCGATTCTGCCCTCCTAAAAGGAACGTCGGCTCTAACAATTCCGTCTCCATCTACCAAAACAACAGGAAATGTTTCAAAAAAAGTAGGCATACGACGTACAAAAAGTTCACGCCCTTCTTTATCTCTAAAGATAGGATGTCCTAACCACCCAACAGCGATTCCATCTCCATTGTCCATTGAGCCCGCTCTGAATAATCCCCCTTTTGCAGGATTATTGCCGATGTAATCATAAAAAGCCAATTTTTCAGGAATTTTAGACCAAGCTTCTGATAAACTTTCATTTTTAGCTAGCCCAGCGCCAACTCTTCGATATATTTCTTGCTGGAAGTATCCCTGATCCCATTGATAACGAGTGGGACCAAATAATTCGATAGGGGTGGTTGCTGAACCATACCACATAGTTCCAGCAACAATAAAAGCTGCAAAAAAAACAGCAGCGATACTACTGGAAAGGACGGTTTCTATATTGCCCATACGTAATCCTTTGTATAGACGTTGTGGCGGACGGACACTCAGATGAAATAGACCCGCTAATATACCTAAAGTACCTGCTGCAATATGATGAGAGGCTATTCCTCCCGGAACAAAAGGATCAAAACCTTCTACACCCCACGCCGGATTTACAGGTTGTACCTTTCCAGTTAGTCCGTAAGGATCGGACACCCATATTCCAGGACCATACAATCCTGTTACGTGAAATGCGCCAAAACCAAAGCAAGCCACTCCTGAAAGAAATAAATGAATTCCAAAGATCTTGGGCAAATCCAAAGAAGGTTTTCCAGTACGTTCATCACAAAATATTTCTAAATCCCAATACACCCAATGCCAAATAGCTGCTAAGAAGCACAAGCCAGAAAACACAATATGTGCACCGGCCACACCTTCGTAACTCCAAATACCTGGATTCGTTATAGTACCTCCTGTTATACTCCAACCGCCCCATGAATTGGTTATTCCTAAACGAGTCATGAAAGGTATAACGAACATACCTTGTCGCCACATTGGATCAAGAACGGGGTCAGAGGGATCAAAAACTGCTAATTCATATAAAGCCATCGAACCGGCCCAACCCGCAACCAAAGCTGTATGCATTATATGGACAGAAAGCAAACGACCGGGATCATTCAATACGACGGTATGAACACGATACCAAGGCAAACCCATGTAAATACCCCTTTATCAACGAAAAATAGACACTATGTAACTTTATTGCATTGGAAAAAACTATGCTACGGAACCCCCCCTTTTTTTTCAGTGCATTATCTCGAAGAAAGTATTCAAATTTATTTTATTCTTGTTTTTTTAGTAAAAACGGAACAATTCGGTTCGTAGTAACAAAGAGAAGCAGATCTATTCTATATCCGATAAGTACCAATACGCAATGGGGGTTGATCCCATTTTCTCTGAACGAATGCATACATATTTGTGAATCGCCCCAAAGACCTATTCGTAAGAATATTTTCCCAGTCTTATGGATAAAATAGGATAAAAGACAATATTTTATCCATAAGACAATAAAGACATTGTTACGCTTCCACATCAAAGTGAAATATAGTACTTAATTCATTTTTCTTTCATCTTATGCCTATTGGTGTTCCAAAAGTTCCTTTTCGAAATCCTGGAGAGGAAGATGCCTCTTGGGTTGACGTATAGTGCGACTTGTCAGATATATTGGGTCCTATGGGAGTTACCCGTTCTCTCCCCCGATCGAGATATCCTCTGTTTCGCCCCAAAAAAAAAGATTGAATTATCAAAAAGTTAGAGCGTGAAGTGCAATTAGATCTATTTTGAGGGGTATAAAAATGAATATTATTAATTAAAATTAAAACGAAAAATTAAAATAATTTATGGTTAGCTTTATTGGATCAATAAAATGAAGTATCCAGGCTCCGTTTAAAAAAACCCAATTGGTAATATAGTTATGTAATATAGTTATGATTATTAATACTTATATCATAGATCATAAAATATCATAGATCATAAAAAGATCATAAAAGATTTTTTTGTTATTGATATTGAATAAGAGAATAATCTCAAACTTTTAATCAAGCCAATAATATGATAAAGACGTCGAATATTTGGCAGAAGATCTGAAATGAAGTCAAAAAGAAGTAAGTCCTAAGAAAAAGGACGTAGTATTAGTAGCATTTGTTCTATATGTACAAATCAAAATCGGTTTTTTTTTTACTCGGAGTAGAGCATAAACCTAAAAGAATTGCAAAAATCCCATTTAGAAACAAGAAAATGACATCGTCACTTGGATTAGAGCTCGATGAAACAATACATCAATGATAAGTTAGTTTGATAAGTTTAATGGATTTTTTTATAGGGAAGGAGTACAAAACTCATCTTTCTTGAAAAATGGAATAAAATCGTTAATAAAATTCGAAAATTAAATTAGAAAGGTATCCCGAAAAAAAAAGAAAGAGGGACGGAATCTAAACATTGATTCTTTTTTCGCAATCTTTGTTGAACCGTATGCAGCAAAAGGTGCATGTACGGCTCGTAAGGGATACAAATTTTACCCTAATCAACCGACTTTATCGAGAAAGATTACTTTTTTTAGGCCAAGCGGTTGATAGCGAGATCTCGAATCAACTTATTGGTCTTATGGTATATCTCAGTATAGAAAATGATAACAAAGATCTGTATTTATTTATAAACTCTCCCGGCGGATGGGTAATACCGGGGGTAGCTATTTATGATACTATGCAATTTGTGCACCCTGATGTGCATACAATATGCATGGGATTAGGCGCTTCAATGGCTTCTTTTATCCTGGTTGGAGGAGAGATTACCAAACGTTTAGCATTCCCTCACGCTTGGCGCCAATGAGTTTTTTAAGAAAAAAAACTATGCCTTCGCCATAGAAAATATGAATATTAAGTAATAATAGCATGGCACTTCGAATTCGATATGCATTTTTTTTAACAGAGATTATATATCGAAAGAGGAGTATGAAATTAGTATAAAAAAAAGGGGATTCGCGATTTTATCCGGACCCTTTTCAGCGTCACAAACTTTTTGATTTTTACCCTGAAGACTTTTAACAACCAATATTTATTGTATTGTTATGAAATGAAAGAGTACGAAAAAAAACTTTGGGATTGCTGAATCACAAACGAGATAAATATAATAAAATATATAATATATAAGGCAACGGAGCCATCATAGTATTTTAAAACTGCCCTGAAAGGAAGGATGGTAATTGGATCATTTTACGATCCGGATCTGAGAAAATAAACCCTATATCCATATTTTTTTCGCTTTCTTTAATGGAAGGTCAAAGTGAATCCCATTGTAGAGCCGTATGCAATGTGCAATGCCTATGCCTGTACGGTTGCTCAATTCTATCTTTTTTTATTATTCTTTATCTCGTCTCTTTCACCTCATCATCCGCGAGAGAGGAACGGGTATATCATCAGGGTAATGATACATCAACCTGCGAGTTCTTTTTATGAGGCACAAACGGGAGAATTTGTCCTGGAAGCAGAAGAACTATTGAAACTGCGCGAAAGCCTCACAAGGGTTTATGTACAAAGAACAGGCAAACCATTATGGGTTGTATCTGAAGATATGGAAAGGGATGTTTTTATGTCAGCAACAGAAGCCCAAGCTCATGGAATTGTTGATCTTGTAGCGGTTGGCTAAAAATAACAGTAATCCTGCGCAAATCTGCAATTTGAGATTTTTTTTTACTTATTACTTTACTTATACTTACCGGGTTTAATAATATTCTATTGATCTATTAAATTTAGAAGTAATTCATAAGCAAGCAGCCGGTTAGGATCGATCTAAACCAGCCCATTCATTATGTATACGATTCAACATGCCAACCATTAAACAACTTATTAGAAACACAAGACAGCCAATCAGAAATGTGACAAAATCCCCTGCTCTGCGGGGATGTCCTCAGCGCCGAGGAACATGTACTAGGGTGTATGTGCGACTCGTTCAGAGCCTCGCTGGTACAAACTAAAGGAAACCCATTTTCCAGTATCAATGATCAGTACCAGTGAATAGGATAAAATGCAAGGAAAAAAGGCCATTAACGATCTAAAAAAAGATCTATTCTATCCTTCTATTATGTTGAAATTTATGGTTTCCATTGGTGCAAATCCAAGCATTTCAATTTTGAATTGACGATGAAAAAATCCCTCATTGGTAACAAATGGTTAGCCATTAAGCGAGGGAAATCCTATTTTCAAAGGTGAAAAATCTTATGGCTCTACTCTTGTCTTGCAAAAACGGACTCAGAGGGTCAGCTACACAGCTAATTTTCATAATTTAATATCGTTACTGTATCAGTAGATCTCATTGTGAAAGACCTATGACTAGATAATGGATGGGTAGAGCCAAAGAATGTGAACTGTACAAGTTACCAATCGCATTGATTAAATCAAGTAAAGGGCTCCGGTGTATCGAGAGGACCTCACCGTTTAAGACGGAACCATAGAAACGATGGAACCCACTCTTTCTTTAGTCATTTCTATTTTTTATGTTTTTTGATACCCAGTACCTAGTATCAATACAATTTCTTAGCTTGAGGTGAAATGTCTATAAAAAAAGAAAAATTGTGGTAGGGAAGGTTATAGTAGCAAAAGCCATTGGAAGTTTGAGTTTATACATTGGAAGAATCCGTTTTGTTATTAATAAACTAGGAAAGAGGAAAAGAATAACTGAAAGAAAAGAAATCAATTAGTTATTCAGTAAAATTCATTTATTCAATGACCAGAATTAAACGAGGATATATCGCTCGGAGACGTAGAGCAAAAATTCGTTTATTTGCATCAAGCTTTCGGGGGTCTCATTCGAGACTTACTCGAACAATTATTCAACAGAAAATAAGAGCTTTGGTTTCGTCTCATCGAGATAGAGATAGGCAAAAGAGAGATTTTCGTCGTTTGTGGATCACTCGAATAAATGCAGTAATTCGTAAGAACGGGGTATCTTATAGTTATAGTCGATTTATACACAATCTGTACAAGACACAGTTGCTTCTGAATCGTAAAATACTTGCACAAATCGCTATATTAAATAGGAATTGTCTTTATATGATTTCGAATGAAATCATAAAATAAGTAAATTCTAAGTAATCCGACGCAAGATTTCAAATGGAATTTCGCTGGAGAATGAACTCCGGGAAGGTAGAGTAGAAATTAATATGATAAAAAGAATATGAGAAAGTTGCTGAAAATAAAATGAGTGAAGACGTGTAATATTCAATAAAAAAAATTATTCTTTCTTACCCATTCTTTTTTTTCTTACAATACGAAAATCCAATCTGGATCCTCGAATTTTTCCGAACAAAACATCAATCTGTGTTTGAGTTCAAATTGGAATTTTGATTCAATTTCATTGTAAGCTTATTTTTTATTTACTTGGGGTTCTAAGACCAATACTTCTGACGGTCGACTCGCCTCTTTCAAATTGTTTCTCATTATTCAGAAAAGGTAACAAAGATAAAATACGAGCTTGCTTTATAGCAATAGTAATTAATCTTTGTTGTTTTAAGGTCAATCTATTTACCCGTCTAGATAATATTTTTCCTTGTTCACTAATAAATCGACTAATTAAACTCATGTTTCTATAATCAATTCGATCCCCCGATTGGATCGGGGGCAAACGCCTACGAAAAGACCGCTTGGATTTAAGAAAGAATCGCTTGGATTTATCCATGGTTTGTTTATTCCTTATCCCGAAAATCCTATTTCAATCTGATCAAAAATCATTTAGGATTAAAAAATAGGATTTATTATTAATATAATATTCTATTCTAATTTTAAATACTTATATTTATCTTAATTTGAATATTTTAATTGAAGGTCTATTTTGAAGTTCCATTATAGATTTTAGCTATATGATTAGCTATATTATTATAGAAATCTTGTTCGATTTCGATATCTATATAATATGATATGGTATTTCTATTCTAAATAAGGTATTTATTTTGAATACTATGGTATATAGATAGAATATGTACCCTTTCTTTCATGTTCCTTGTAAAAAAAAGTGACATACAACCACCTTGATTTGATTCGATCTATTTCTTTATCTCCCCGTGAACCGTATGTTTGTAACAATAAGGACAGAATTTTCGCAATTCTAATCGACTAGGAGTATTATGTCGATTCTTTTGAGTAATATATCTGGAAATGCCCCTTGATTCTTTATTAACACCCTTTTGAACACAATTTGTACATTCTAAAATAACCGTTACTCGGACTTCTTTACCCTTGGCCATGAACCCCCCCTTTTTTTTAGTTTTTAATGAGTTTTTGCTTCAACCAACTCTTCAATTTTCTTTTCCGATTTAAAGGGAAAAAGGAAGGAAAAAAAATAGAAGTTGCTAACTCGAAATTATGAAAGATTATTTCGTTGCAATCACAACCCAATATACTAAGTAATATAATATACTAAGTAGTATAATATACTAATATACTAAGTAATATTAAATAAATAGTAATAATTAAATAAATAGTAACAGTAAATAAATATTAAGTAAAATAATGATTTCGAACTCTATTCAGTTCTATTTCGAATTTAGAATAAAATTCTATTCTAAGTCGAAGTAGAGTATTTCATTTTACTATCTTGTATGATATTCTTGTATTAGACACAGTTCACTTTTCGATTTCACTAGATTATTTATAAATTGAATTTGAAAACCCAAATTTCAATGGGGTTGAATCTACTTTTTTATTTGTCTTTCCTCTTTTCTTTATTCTACTTACCTTCTTTATTTTACTTAATTGTATAATCTAAAATAAAAGAGGGGGGGGATTGGATTAGTTACAGATCTTTTGATTCTCTCTCTAATCTTCTTCACCCCCTTCCCATGTCAATAACTAGAATGAAAAAAAAGGGAATGTTAATGCATCCGGGAATAATCGATTGATCTCTATCAATAGACCTGCTAAAGCCCCGAACCATAGAGTACTTAGTACTGGTGCCACGGAAAGATATGTTTTTAGATCTCGCATTTGAAATCCTCCTTCTTTAGTCTTTTTTGTAATCTATAATGTTAATACATATATGATCAGCTGTATGTATATGTAAGTAGTTAAGGATCGGATCGCTTGTATTTGTACTAATTCAAATTGAAATAGGCACTGATTCGGTAGATTAAGATTTGACCTTTATGAAAACCGAAAAAACCATCTCTTTCTGCCTGAGCATTCCAAAAAAATATTCATTTTTGAGTTTTTTACGATGGGTTTGATATAATATATTTCATATTATATCTAATTTATCTACTAGATATAGATTATCTAATATCTATTAGATATATATATTCTATATAGAATATATATAGAAACCTTTTACTATTATTATATCTTATATGACAAAAAAAAAAAAAAAAGAAATGACAAGATACCTTGTATGTATATCAATGGCTAAAAAAATGAGGATTTGGAAAACAAGACAAGGATTCTCTACAATGACACTGTAGACCAATTGGAAGTTGAAAGGGATGTAGCGCAGCTTGGTAGCGCGTTTGTTTTGGGTACAAAATGTCACGGGTTCAAATCCTGTCATCCCTACCTATTACTTCTCCTCTGAGCAGTAATGAAATCGATTAAAATCATGCATACATAATCTTTTTTAGAGTATGACATTTTATACTATGTCATATAGTATATGACACTATAGTAACATATGATACTATCCGCATATAAGATGGCTTGTATTGGGGTTACAAAACAAAATACTCTTCTTTCTAGTCTTATCTATTGTGATAAGAAAGCGCTCTTAGTTCAGTTCGGTAGAACGTGGGTCTCCAAAACCCGATGTCGTAGGTTCAAGTCCTACAGAGCGTGATTCGGGTCTTGGTTAGCTTAAGCCGAAAATGACACTCAAAAAATGGAACAGTAATCTGAATTTGACCTCCCCTGAATTAAAGAAAAGAGGAGGTCAATCAAAAAGATGTTAATTAATCAAAAGTCCAACTGATCGCCACGTATATATTGTAAATAAGCAGTTACAAATAATCCAGCTAAAGTAATAGGAATTAGACCTAAGACAATTCCAAATAGAAAAACTTCAATCATTTCAATTTGTTTGAAAGAGAAAAAGGAGAGGTAATATCTATCCCTAAATAGTAATCCGGATTGTCCATCAATCTTAATGACCACTAATTCTAAATTGATGCCGTAAGGAACTATAGAATATATTAATATCCCAAAAAGAAATCTTTTTGTGAGTTGTATTCATTCAATTA